AACTGAGGAAGAATTTGCAAATTGATAAAACCGGGTGGGCGAATTTTCCATCTCCAGGGAAAAACACTCTGATCTCCTATCAGAAAAATTCCCAATTCTCCTTTTGGGGTTTCGACTCTTACATAAAGTTCTTGCTGTGATAATTCAAAAGTCGGAGAAGGTTTCTTACTAATGAATCGATAATCAAAATCATTCCATTCGGGATCCCTTACTCTATCAAAGCGTCGGATTTCTAAATTCTCATAGGGCCCCCCTGGAATTCCTTCTAGAGCCTGTTGAATAATTTTTATAGATTCTGTCATTTCGCTGATTCGTACTAAATAACGAGCTAACGAATCCCCTTCTTTTTGCCATTGTACTTCCCAATCAAATTCGTCGTAACACTCATAATGATCAACTTTACGAAGATCCCATTGTATTCCGGAAGCTCGTAGCATTGGTCCTGATAAACCCCAATTTATTGCTTCTTCTCCGCCAATAATGCCTACTCCTTCAACTCGTTCTAAAAAAATAGGATTCTGTGTAATAAGCTTTTGATATTCAGCAACCCCTGTTAAAAAATAATCGCAAAAATCTAAACATTTATCTATCCATCCATGAGGTAGATCAGCAGCTACTCCTCCGAGACGAAAATAATTATGCATCATTCGCATACCGGTGGCAGCTTCGAATAGGTCATATATCAATTCTCGTTCTCGAAAAATATAGAAGAAGGGGGTCTGTGCCCCAATATCTGCCATAAAAGGGCCAAGCCATAACAAATGCGAAGCTATACGACTCAACTCCAACATAATGACTCTGATGTAGCTCGCCCTTTTAGGTACTTGAATATTGCCTAACTGTTCTGGTGCATTTACAGTTATTGCTTCTGTGAACATAGTAGCTAAATAATCCCAACGTGTTACATAAGGCAAATATTGTATAATTGTTCGGTTTTCTGCAATTTTTTCCATTCCTCTGTGTAAATAACCCAATATTGGTTCGCAGTCAATAACATCTTCACCATCTAGAGTAACGATGAGTCGAAGAACACCATGCATTGATGGGTGGTGAGGACCCATATTGACTATCATGAGGTCTTTTCTTGTAGCTGGTGCAGTCATAGGTTTTTCCCCATTCATTCTTCCATGAATTGCTGAAAGTGAAAAAAAAGAAGTTCATCAAAATTTAAACGATCAAAAATATTCTTCAAATTAACGAGTTTTTATCTCTCGAATATCCAACTGACCAATTATTTCTTTATAACGTACTCTATTTTTTTTTGACAAATAAGCCAATAGCCGTTGACGTTTTCCCAGAATTTTCCGTAGACCTCTCTGAGATAAATAGTCTTTTTTGTGCAATTCCAAATGTGAAGTAAGTCTCCGTATCTTATTGGTAAAACTGACTACTTGAAATTCAACAGACCCCCTGTTTTCTTTCTTTTCTTCTTGTGAAGTAACGGAAATGAATGAATTTTTGACCATAAAAGAATTTCCTCCTCCTTTTTTGACTTTACAGATATGTAATTTTATCGATCAGAAATAATAATGCCAGTAATTTGAATGTGATATACATAATGATCTTAATTTCTTTATCGACTCCTAATTTTATCAATTAAAATGAATTAATCAAATTGGATTCGAATAGGGATACAAAAGGATGGTACGTTTTTGCACTCACAAAAGCGAATAATTTATATTTAAACCGAAAATGAAGAAGATTTTGTTGATTCAATTCACTTTTTATCTAATTGATACTTTATTGACGTATATTAGAATGGGATGTAAGACAAGGTATGTGTACATCTGTTTACTTTCATATACCATATACGGTATAGGATATATAGGAAAAATACGGTATTAACATTAACCAATTTTTAATCGTGGATACATACGTAGTCTTAACATATTGATACGACTGCCATTATTCGTATCAAACCAATAGCGATTCATACAAGCTAAATCTTCTAATCGATAATTCGGCCAAAGAAAGAACTTTAATTGAATTAATTCATTTTTATCACTATCAAGATGTTTACTTTCATCCAAAAATGGACTCCAGTTTTTTACGTTGTTCTCGTTACAAAATACCGGATTTCTATTCACACCATTTCTATTCGTTGAACTGAAACAAATTAAAATTCTCAATTCTCTACGACGTCTAGATGATAAAATATTTTCAGGAACAAGTAAATTCGAATGATTTTTATCTCTATTTCCAGTCATTCTTTGATGTTTTGAAATAGATTCATCAAAATTCTTCTTATCAACATATCCTCGTTCTCGATATCTTTGATTAATTTGGCGTTTACTCTTATGAACCAATGAAATACCTATGGTTTGATACATAATAAATTGTCCATCATTTTTTACAGACAGACGAACCGATTCGATAATCAATATCCCTTTTTTCATCAATTCTGTAAGAGGTAAATTCTTCTGAATCAGCATTATATTCAGACTCATTTCTCTTCTTTGAATAGAGGATATAGTAATTTTTCTTGGGTTTCTCAGTCTAAGCAGGAGACAATATACCTTAATATTATTGATCATTCTTTGATTCAAAGCATCGTCCCATCTCAATTGAAAAAGCAAATATCGTTTCAGGAAGAAATTTAGTTCTGCTTCCGTGTTGCTCTTGTATTGTTTTTTCGTTTTACGTTTTTTCATGTCTGATCGCGCATAATCTTCTTCAATATCTTTTTGTTGGTTTGAGAGAAGGGATCCAAGATTTCTTTGGTTTTGTGCATCTGAACCACGATCTCGTCGATCTGCGGGTTCTTTTTCTTCTTGATTTCGATTCTTTAATTCAAAAGATTTTTTTTCTTCATTCGATGGTATAAAAAAATTCCCTTTTGGCTTTCCATTGACGTTTTTATTTTCACTAACATTTTCATTTATATTCAAATTTAAAAGAAGTAATTTGCTTGGTATAATCCACGGTTTCATTTTATATGCATTATAAAGTAGCACAAATTCGGGGAAGAACCAAAGTTCCAGATTGGATATAGGACAATTTAGTATTTCTTCATTCATTCCCATCCAATCAAAAAAGATTTTTTTATGATTGGGTGGATTGATTTCTAGATCTTGATGAATTGTAAGATAAAAAAGACCTTTCTTATCAATTTTATCAATTATTGGGTAATTATTAGTTCCAATCTTAGTTTTTTTATTACTGTTGGAATCGATCTTGATCCAGGCCTCAATATTGACTTTTTTTCTAAGACAAAACTTGAGAATTTTCCAATCAAAATATTTTCTATCTGGATTTTTTTCCATATACATAATATCACCTCTTCCTAGATAATTATTGATAGGAATACCCCCCCATTTATCAAATAATTTGCCTTTAGGTGTGTTGTAATTATAAGAAATCTTTTGATTCGTATTTACTTGTAATGGTGATCCATAAACAGAAATATATGAGTTCCTCTTAGTTTCATAATTAATAGATTGATATGATAAAAGATCATATTTAAAGTATTTTTGAAAATTATCTTTTTGATTCGATAATGAATATACTTCAGAATCTTTTTGTTTTTTGTAATAAAGTAATTGGTTTTTTTCATATGAATTCCATTTCTTTAAATCTTTCTTTTGAGCTGTACGACATTGATTGACTCTATTTCGCCATTTTTGTGGGATTAATCTAGACCATCTAATCTGAGATAAATCGTATTGATAATGACCCCTTAACCAGTTTTTCCATTGATTCGCTCCATAACTCCGAAATTTCTTATATCTTAATTCAGAATGAATTATTCCTTGTGTTCCAAAAGAATCCTTTATCCCAGTCTTAAGAAAAAAAGATGTTCCGTGATATTGAAGAACAGATCTTAATTTATCCAAGTGGGTTTGGGATAAATTGTAAAATACATATGCTTGTGACAAGGAGGATAAGTCACAAAAAATAGGTGAATTCCTTTTACTATTACTAATATTATAAAGTGACTTTTTTATAGTCGAAATAAAGTGAATTGTATTTTGATTTGTTTTATTAATTCTTTCTTGATTTGTTTCATTAGTGTAAATGTATTTATCAATCATTTTTTTTGTTGATTCAAGAAAAAGTTGTATATTGATTTGGGGAATATTAATGATACATCGAAAGACATCTATGTAGATTCTTTCAATGAAAATTTTTATAAAATAATGTAATTTACTGATTAATCGAGCATTTCTTCTTTTTAATATTTGCCAAATATTTTTTAGTGATTCTAGTCTTTTGGCATTATAAGTTGTTTTGTTAGAATTAATATTTATTCCTGGAGTTACTTTTTTTTTGTCGTTTGTAATTTTTTCTATTTGATTTCTAATTGTGCGTGTTCTATCAGTCAGATCCTTCCGTTTTTTTTCTGTCAGGGAATAATTTGTCCAATCTGTAGATCGACTTTGATTAAACGATTCATGAATTATCTGATTGTTGATTATAGAATCTTTTTCTTTTTTAGTTTCACTTAATTCATATACTTCTCTCAATCTAAATAACAGAATTTGATTTACTTTTGAAAGTACTTTTCTTATTCTTTTTATAAATAGAACACTTTTAATGACCCAATTTTTTGTTTCTTTTGAGACTGTTAGAAAAAAGTTTGTTCTTCCCTTTAAAACTCTTAAAACTAGAAAATATTTCTTTTTCAATTTTTTCATTTTTTTTTTGAGTTCTTTAAAAATGGGCTCAAAAAAAGAAGGTCTTTTTCGGGGAGAACCAAAAGGAAGTTCAGCTTCCATTCCCCAAACCGTTAAAAAACAAAAATCATCTTTTTTTTTTATTTTTTTCATTAGATCTCTATGAGAGGTTTGCAGCTTAGATCTGTGCCAAGGTTTCAGACAGAGAGGAAATAGGATTTTTATCTGAATACCGTCTGTTAACCAATTTTTCGGAAATTCGGTTTCTGATAATTGAACACCATTATAGGTACATTTAACATGCATTTCTCTATTCCATTCCTGTAAATCCTTAGACCATTCAGGAAGTTGCAATAATAACATACGACCCATATTTTTAGCTACTAT